ACTGATTTAACATATTTTAATGTGGAGGGTTGTAAACTCTTTTAAAGTCTGTAAGATTAATCAGGAAGATACACCTAATAACATATTAGGTGTATCTTCCTATACGTATGGTAAATTTGTAAATATTTTTTATAAAAAAGTAAAGATGCCAGAAATTATTTTATGGGATTAATTTAGGTTTAATTTATGACTGGTATTAGGTCTCTTTATTTTTACCATACGTATAGGAAGATACACCTACCTATGATTATATTTGATTTGAAATCAAGTTTATTGTTTTTATTAACAACATTGGTTTTAGTAGTTATGTCAGAATTTATATGAGTTAGTTTTAAGCATTAATTATGGATATATTATCCTAACTACTTTGTTGTAGTATATATAAGGCTTATGTTACGGCCATAAGAATGATATTTTATATCGTGTACTTTTAATGATTGTTTTATTTGGTATAAGTTTAGTTTTGTGTGGTTTTTTATTAATATTTATCATTAGTGGTTTAAAATTTTTTTTGAGGATTAAATTTCTATCATTTTTGGGATGTAATTGATTGATTAATTTAGATTTTGATAAAGTTACTTTTGGTATTGTTGTAATGTTGTTTATATGTTTTGTGTATGTTTTATTTTATAAAGATCATTATTTTGGTGGTGATATTGGTGTTAGTGGGTTGTTGATTAAGGTCATTACTTTATTTGTTAGGGTGATGGGTGTTTTAGTTTGTACTGGTGATTTTTTGAGGACGTTAATTTTTTGGGAGTATTTGGGTGTTGTTAGATTTTTTTTGATATTATTTTATGATAATTATTTAAGGTTGCGGTCGTCTATAGTTACATTAATTTCTTCTCGATTTGGTGATGTATGTATATTTTTGTTAATAGGATTGAATTGTTATTCTTTTAATAGGTTGTTACCTTGCTTGATATATTTTTTCATGATTATATTTAGTAAGAGTGCTGGTTTTCCATTTATAAGATGGTTGATAGAAGCTATGCGTGCCCCTACTCCTGTCAGTTCATTAGTACATTCTTCTACTCTTGTGGCTGCTGGTGTTTGGTTTTCTATGCGGTATGATTATTTACAGTTTTTTGATTATAACCTATTCTTCAGAGTTGTGTTATTGTTGACTATATTTATAAGAGGTATGTGTAGAATGTTTTTTGTTGATTTGAAGAAGATTATAGCATTGTCTACTTGTAATAATGTGTCTTGGTGTGTTATATATTTATTTTTTGGTGATGTATTATTGTCTTTATTTCAGTTGTTGAGTCATGGTGTATCTAAGTGTATGTTGTTTATGTTAGTTGGTGATATAATGAGTGGTAGATGTGGTTCTCAATCTAGAAAATGTGTTTATGGGTCATATTTTTATGGTAAATGAAATGTATATGGTTGTTTTTCTGTTATACTGGGGTTATCTGGTGTACCTTTTATAGGTATATTTTTTACTAAGCATTTTTTACTATCTATGTTTGTTGGGGTGAGTAAATTATTTGTTAGGTTGCTTGTTTTATTTTGTATGCTGATCTCTTATTTATATTCGTTCCGTTTATGTGCTATGCTACTAAATAGTAAGTCTAGCATATCTTCTGGAGTTTTGTTTTATTTTAATTCCGGTATGATGGTATATTTTTGGTTGTTTATGAAATTTTATTTTTATTTTTTGTTGGATGAATTAGTGTATGTAAATACTTACTTAAGTTTATGTTTAGTATTGTTTCAATTGTTTTCTATAGTTATAGCAGTTAATGTGTATAGATGTAAAGTGTTTAGTTGTTGAAGAAGAAGATTATTTGGTTGTGATAATATTGTTGAATTAATTTACAAGTTATTCACTAATATATCTAATATGATAAATTTGTTTATATTTCGTTGGGATAATTTAATTTTATCATTGTTTAGGGGGGTTGGTTGTACAACTATAAAATTATATAAAAATGTTATGTTGAGGGTGTTATTTTTTAACATTATCGGTTTGATTATATACCTATTATTGTTGTAAAGAAAATTGAATGTTTATATATTATATAAATATATATAAATATATAGTAGACCCAACAATCCTTATATATAATAATATATAGTGTTGATGTATATATTCGATAGAGGGTGTGTATCTATCGAATATATACATCAACACTATATATATGTATGTTAATTGTTGTAATGGTTGTTGGTGTTGTCATTATTTTACTGGTATGTTATTAGTATAAGTTTATTATTTGTCTTTTCCAAAGACAAGATCTAGTTTTCTAGTTAGCATATTTGATGTCTATTATTCCTGTATTTGGTGCTTCTATAGTTGGTTTATTTCTGGTTGGTTTATTTTTGTGGAAGATGTGGTTATTTTTGTTATTCTTATTTTGTGTTTTTTTGTTGATAGTTTTTTATCTTTGTGACGGTTTTGGTGGGTTAGGTTTACATTATGAATCTGCTTTCTGGTTATTCATTTTTAGTGAGGCTGTGATATTTGGTACTTTATTATTTTGTTGTTTATTTTATGATTGTTGATCTTATGAAAATTTATCAAGTTCTTTAGAGATACCCTTTATTGGGTGTTTTGTACTTTTGGGGTCTAGTATAACTGTTACTGCATTTCATCATTTGTTAGGTTGGAAGTATTGTGATTTTTTTCTGTTGTTAACTGTTATATTGGGTATGAGTTTTGTGGTATTGCAAGTTTATGAAATGGATGATATATCAGTAAATATAGTGGATACTAGATTCCATGCTAGAAGTTTTTGTACTGTTGGTTTACATTTTAGTCATGTTTTGTTAGGGGTTCTTGGTTTAACTATATTGTTGTTGGTTGGTAGTGTTAAGTTTGGGGTTTATAGATGTAGGGTATTGACTTGATATTGGCATTTTGTGGATTATATATGATTGCTTGTTTATACTGTTGTGTATGTTTGTTAGTTGTATTTACTAATATGTTATTTAAACTAATAGATTGTGGTTCTGTTGAATTCAGGTTTGTCTTGTATTAGTAAAATAATGTTTACTTTATTTCGTCGTAATTTAATAGATTTGCCTATAAATTATTCTTTGAATTATTATTGAAGTAGGGGGTTTGTTCTTTCTATGTTTGTAGTTATTCAGATTGTTACTGGTATACTTTTGTCCTTTTTGTATGTTGCGGATTCTTCTTATAGATTTTTTACTGTTATGAATTTGTCGAATGATTCTTTTTTGACTTGGTGTTTGCGTTATTGGCATATGGTTGGTGTTAATATGATATTTATAATATTATTTATACATATGACTATGGCGTTGTATTATTCTAGTTATAATAATAAGGGTGTTTGGAAAGTTGGTTTTGTTTTGTATTTGTTGATGATGGGAGAGGCCTTTACTGGATATATATTGCCTTGGCATCAGATGTCTTATTGGGCTGCTACTGTCATAACGTCAATTGTTAGTAGTTTACCTATATTTGGTGAAATAGTTTATAAGTATGTTGTTGGTGGATTTTCTGTGTGTGGTAGTACTTTGATTCGGGTTTTGTCTGTTCATATTTGTTTGGGGTTTATAGTGTTAGGTCTTATGTTTGTTCATTTATATTATTTGCATAGTAGTGGTGGTAGTAATCCATTGTTTTCTTTTCGTTCTCTTAGTGATTTAGTATATTTTCATTCATACTATACTATTAAGGATATATTATTATTTATGGTTTTTCTATTGTTTGTGTTAGTTTGATTGTTGTATGTCCCTGATTTATTAGTTGATATTGAGGCTTATTTGGAGGCTGATATGTTGAAAACTCCGGTTAGTATTAAGCCTGAGTGATATTTTTTGGCTTTTTATGCTATATTACGTTGTATAGGTTCTAAGATTGGTGGTTTGGTTTTAATATCTGCTTTTATATTCTTTTTGTGAGTTCCGACTAGTGGCAGTTCTAGTGTTTATAATGTTTATCGTCAAGTTAAATTTTGGTTTATCATAAGTTTATTTGTTTCTTTAATTTATTTAGGTGGGTGTCATCCTGAGTATCCTTATCTATGTGTATGTCAGGTTTTTAGGGTATTAATGGTTGCGTTAATGCTTATATATAAGTTATATTAATTAATATCAATATGGTTACTATGTTTTTGGTGTTTAGTTCTGTAATAGTTATTAGATTTTTTTTGTCTATAAATCGGTTCTTGAATTGTTTGATAATATTGGAAAATTTTAATGTTTTGGTGCTATTGTTTTGTTTGTTATTGTCCTTGATAGATAGTCATATGATTTTTGTTGTGTTAATGGTTATTTCTACTGTGGAGGTAATTATTGGATTAGTAGTGTTGACTCGGGTATGAGAATGTTTATCTTCGTTGGAGTTAGTAGGTTTTTAGTGTGTGTTAGTATATTATTGTTATGTTTGTTGTATAGTGGTGGGGTTAAATGTTTTTGGTTATGTACTAATAATGTGTATAGTAATATATTTGTGTTTGATTCTATATCTTTTTATTTAATATTATTAATTGTATTTTTGGGTATTTATAGTCAGGTTATTTTTTATAGTGTTTTGGGTTCTTGTACTCGGTTTTTTTTATTTATGAGGTTAACATTTACTATTTTATGCTTTTGTATAAAACATTCTGTATTATTTTGATGCTTCTATGAATTATCAATTATTTCTTTATTGTATTTAATATTTAGTGAGTCTCCATACTCTGAGCGGTTTATAGCTGGGTGATACTTTTCTGCTTACTTGTTAAGTACTAGTTTGCCTTTGATATTGATTTTGCTATATCTATCTTTTATTAAAGGGTCATTGTTTTTTAGAGATTGGGTTAATGGTGGTAATTCTATGTTTATTGTTTACCTATTATTGTCTTTTGTTTTTTTTACTAAGGTTCCTTTAATACCATTTCATACTTGGTTGCCCATTGTTCATGCTGAAGCTACTAGTATAGTTTCTATATTTTTGAGAGGTTACATAATGAAGCTTGGTTTATTGGGGGTTTATCGTTGTTCTTATTATATTTTTGATTTTAGGTTTTTGACTTATTTGTTTTTATGTTGTGTTGTGTCTGTATTTTTTTTGATTACTTCTTGCAATGAGTTGGATGGTAAGCGTTGATTAGCATTTTTGAGTTTGTCTCATATTGTGGTTCCGTTTTTGGGCTTTTTTGTTGGTAGTTGAGTTAGTATAAAATTTTCTTTTTTTTATTGTTTGGGTCATGGGTTGAGTGCTGGTATAGTATTTGGTTTATTGTGGTGTCTTTATGAGTTGTCTAACACTCGTAATTGATTATTAGTTAAGTCAAGTATAAATAGATTGAGATTGGTTATTTTAAGTATATTTAGGTTTTTGAGGTTGTGTTCATTTCCTCCTACTATACAATTTTTTAGTGAAGTGTATTTATTAGGTGAGTGTTCTGGTGTGTTATTATATATTTTGTTTTGGTGTTTTTACTTGTTTTTTGGGGGTTTGGTACCTTTAGTATTGTGTGGTCATTTGTTGATTCGTAGAGAGTATTATGAGTGTACTAGTTATTCGTATTATTGTTATTTTATTTTTATATTAGTTTTATGTTTTTGATGTTATTTTGGTATTTTGGTGTTGTAAATTATTTAATGAGGTGTTTTGGCATTTTACTTTTTGGTTGTGAAGGTGATTAGTTATCCATTAAATTTCTCTTAGCTTAATGTTATAAAGCATCAATTTGAAGAGTTGGGGATAATCTTATAATTAGGGAGACTGGTAAGTTAATTAAACTGTAGGGTTCATGACTCTTTTATACACTTGTGTGTCTAGTTGAAGTTCTGTTATGATTTTTGTTATGAATGATTTTAGTTCTTTAATTTATATATTTTATAAGATGGTAGTTAAAATGGTGTCCTATTATTATTTTTTGGTTCTATCTAGAGTTTTATTTTTGTTTTTGATTTATCGATTTCCTTATTGTTATAGTCCTTATTTATTTTGTGTTTTTTTGTTGGTTGTGGTTTTTGTGATGTTTTTTTCTTTATTTTTGTGTCGTTTGTCTATAGGTGTTGATAGGTTCTTTAGTTCTTTTATACCAGTAGGAACTCCTATATATATATGTTTTTTGGTTTGTTTGGCTGAAAGAGTAAGATATATTATTCGACCTTTTGTGTTGATATTACGTCCATTTATAAATATTAGATTGGGTTGTATTGGTGCTGTTTCTGTTGGTAAATTATGTTTTTATAGTATGTCATGGGGTGTAGTTATGGCTGTGATTTTTTTTTATGAGGTTTTTGTTGCTTTAGTGCATTGGTATATAGTGACAAGTATATTATCTTTTTCGGTTGATCATTAAATTTTGGATGGTTTATAATTTTAAGGTTGATGTTTTTATGTTTTCTTTGGTGTTCTCTGTATTATTTTGTATGTTGTGTTGTGTAGTTGATAGTTTATTGGGTTTTTGAGTGTTTTTAGAGTTAGGTAGTTTATCAATTGTTCCTTCTATACTTTTGATGGGTGATTTTAGGTTTAGTAATATGTATAGTTCAATGATGAGTTATATAGTTATGTCTGGTTTATCTTCAGTTTTATTTGTTTCTGGTTTGTTAATTAATGGGTTATATTATTTTATTTTTTTGGGGTTTTCTATTAAGTTTGGGTTGTTTCCTTTTATGTTTTGGGTATATCGAGTTTTTAGTGTTGGTAAATGGTTCTTTATTTTTTTTTTGAGGGTTATTATGAAGTTTCCTGTCTTGTTTTTTTGTTATTTATATCAGGTTAATTATACGTTTATTGACATTGATTGCTTTTTTACTATAGTTGTTTGTAGTTGTTTAGTGTGATTTTTTAGATTGGGTTGGGAGTATGTATGGTGTCATATATCTTTGTCTTCGGTTGCTACTTTAGTTGTTGCGTGCTTTTATAGATCTGTAGAAGTCTGTTTTTTTATATATTGGTATTATTTTTTTTGGGGGGTACTATGTATAGTTTACTTTTTTTTTGTTTCTGATTATATGGATGTTAAGGGTTATTATTTTTGAGGGTTTGTATTGTTGTTGTTGGTGACTCCTGTATCTATACCTTTATTCTATAAGTTGGCTGTTTGTGTAGGTATAGTCTACTCTTCTTTATATGTTTTGTTGTCTTGGATTATTTATAGGTTTTCTGAGCAGTTTTTTTTGTATAAGTTAGCAAGTGATTATTTTTATAGTGGAGTGTTTAAAGATTGGGTTAATTAGGTTGTGGTAGTATAGTGTAGTTTATATAAAATATTTGTTTTACACACAAATGAACTCAGTTGAGCGCTATTATTTAATTAACAATATAGTTTAATTGAAAAATATTGAGTTTGCGTCTCGAAGATGGATAGTATTTTCTTTTGTTATAATATTTTATTAGGTGATATTAGTTTAATTTAAAATAGTGGTTTGTCTAGCCGTTGATAACTTTATATTGGTTATATCACTTGTATGGTTATTTTTGGTTTTTTGTCTGGATTATTTGGGTTGCTTGTAAGTTTATTAGTGATAGCCTTTTTTATATTGGGTGAGCGTAAGATACTTGGTTATTCTCAATTTCGTAAGGGGCCTAAAAAGGTTGGTATAGTAGGTTTATTACAGAGGTTTTCTGACTTGTTAAAGTTGATAATTAAGTTTAAGATGTATTATTTTCAAAGTCGTAATTGGATTTCGTTGATAGGGGTTTTGTTATTGTTATTTTTAGTTATATGTTATTGTATGATTTATGGTGGTTATTACAGGTATAATTGTGGTAATCTTTCTTTATTGTGGGTATTGGTTATTGTTAGTATTTCTAGTTATTCAATATTGTCTGTTGGATGAGGTAGTTATAAAAGTTATTCTTTATTGAGTTCTGTTCGGTGTGCTTTTAGTTCTGTTAGGTTTGAGTCGTGTTTTATGTGTTTGGTGGTATTTTCTTCTTTATGTTATTGCAGTTATAAATTGGTTGATTATTATTTTAGTGGTTGATATAGGTTATTAGTATTCCCGTTAGTTTATGTGTTATATTTAATATGTGTGTTATGCGAAAGTAGCCGTACTCCGTTTGATTATGGTGAAGCTGAGAGTGAATTGGTTAGTGGTTTTAAAGTTGAGTATAGGGGTATATATTTTACTTGTTTGTTTGCTTGTGAATATATAGTAGTGTTTATTTTTTCTTGATTAGGTGTAGTTTTGGTGACGGGCGGTGGAATTATTGGGGGTTTGTTGTTGGCCTTTAAATTATTATTTTTTATGTGGTCTCGTGCTACTTTACCTCGTGTTCGGTATGATTATTTTGTTAAATTTTTTTGGGGTGTTGGTCTTTGTTTATTGATTTTGAGATTTTTTGTTGTGGTTAAATAGGATTTGGAGTCTATGTAGATTATGTATTAAATCGTGATGCTGTTAACTTCAGGAAATGGTATAATTCCATTATAGTCGTTTCTAATCTTAGTTTAAGTTGTAGAATGAGGGTTTTGGGGATCTTTGGTCTCGTTGAGAGGTTTGATTAATAGGGCTGCTGTAGCAGGTCACTTTGATATAGTGAATAGTGAATTATGAATTCCGTTAATATATAATGTCTGTATATCTAAGTATTAAGTGCTGGGTTCTTACCTCAGTGATGTGTTTTCACTATAGATAGATGATTATTTTTTGGGGGTGTTGATTTATTTTCTTTGTGTTATGTTGTATTATTTTATTTTTTAATTCTGGTATATTGAAAAAGTTTGTCATAGTAGATAATTGTTGGGCTAGATCGTATGAGTGTGGGTTTTTTTCTGGTATGTTTAGATTGAATTGTTTTAGATTTACTTATTTTTCTTTGCTTGTGATGTTTGTGATATTTGATTTGGAAATTTCATTGTTGCTGAAAATGAGTTTTCAGGGTTTGTTGTTTTTTAATTTTATTTACTATTATACTTTTATATTGTTATTGTTTGTTGGTTTTATTATTGAGTTGTTTAGTGGTTACGTTCGTTGAAGTTATTAGTAGAGGGATTGGTGAAGTTACTGCTAATAATTTCGTGTCAATTTGGTTTGACTTCCTCTTTTATATGAGATTAAGTTATTTTAGACTGTATGTTTTCAAAACATGTAGAGGTTTGTGGGCCATCTTATGATTATGAGTGTTAAATATATTTTGAATTGGATATTTACATTGGACCATAAGCGTATTGGTGTAATATATATATTGTTAGGTGTTTGGTCAGGGTTTGTAGGTTTGAGTTTTAGGTTGTTGATTCGTATTAAATTTTTGGAGCCTTATTATAATGTTATTCCTTTAGATTGTTATAAATTTTTGATTACTAATCATGGTATAATAATGATATTCTTTTTTTTGATGCCTATATTAATAGGTGGTTTTGGTAATTATTTGTTGCCTTTAATAGGTGGTTTATCTGATTTAAATCTACCTCGTTTAAATGCATTGAGTGCGTGGTTATTGATACCGTCTATTATTTTTTTATTGATTAGTATGTGTTTAGGTGCTGGTATAGGTTGAACTTTTTATCCTCCTTTGTCTTCTTCTTTGTTTTCTAGAAGACATGGTGTTGATTTTTTAATGTTTTCTTTACATTTGGCTGGGGTTTCTAGGATTTTTGGTTCTATAAAATTTATCTGTACTCTTTATTCTATATTTAGTACTAAAATATTTTCTCGTACTTCTATAGTTCTTTGATCTTATTTATTTACTTCTATATTGTTGTTGGCTACTCTTCCTGTGTTAGCTGCGGCTATTACTATGTTATTATTTGATCGTAAATTTAGTTCGGCTTTTTTTGATCCGTTAGGTGGTGGTGATCCTGTGTTGTTTCAACATATGTTTTGATTTTTTGGTCATCCTGAGGTTTATGTTTTAATTTTGCCTGGTTTTGGTATTATTGGTCATATATGTTTGAGTATAAGGATGTGTTCTGATGCTTTTGGGTTTTATGGATTGTTGTTTGCTATGTTTTCTATTGTTTGTCTAGGTAGTAGAGTTTGAGGGCATCATATGTTTACTGTTGGTTTAGATGTTAAGACTGCTGTTTTTTTTAGTTCTGTTACTATGATTATAGGAGTTCCTACTGGTATAAAGGTGTTTACTTGGTTGTATATGTTACTGAATTCTAGTGTTAACAAGAGGGATCCTGTGTTGTGATGAATAGTGTCATTTATATTTTTGTTTACTTTTGGTGGTGTTACTGGTATAGTTTTGTCTGCTTGTGTATTAGATAATGTTTTGCATGATACTTGATTTGTTGTGGCGCATTTTCATTATGTGATGTCTTTGGGTTCTTATGTTAGTATAATAATAATGTTTATATGGTGATGACCTCTAATGACTGGTTTGAGTTTAAATAAGTGTTTGTTGCAGTGTCAGTGTATAATGTCTAATATAGGGTTTAATTTATGTTTTTTTCCTATGCATTATTTTGGTTTGTGTGGTTTGCCACGTCGTGTTTGTATATATGAATGTACTTATAATTGAGTTAATATGATTTCTACTATAGGTTCTTTTATATCTATATTTAGAGGATGCTTTTTTGTGTTTATTTTATGAGAATCTATTGTTTGTCGTAATGAGGTTTTGGGTTCTTATGGTTCCTCTAGTTGTATTGTGGATTTATTGGTTGGTCCTGTTGCTTGTCATGGTGATTATTATTGTAATTCTTATAGAGTTGATTATAGTTATGGTGTTTATTATATGCGTTGGGTAGATGATTGTAATTATGTTTTTGCTCGGTGAATGGTTGGTTAGTTTAATTTTTAAAATATAGGTTTTGTAAACCTAAGATGATTATATATCATTAACCTTAATCTATAGATTGGTATTATGGTTTTGGTTTGGTTTGCCTTTTGCATCATGCTTGATAGATTTTTTTAAAGTATTTTTTTAATCGAAAAGTTTAGATCTTAGATTTAGTTGTTTGGAACTTTATTATCTTGTGTAAAGCCTTTTTAAATTAATTCTATGGTGTGATAAATTATACGTTAAACTTTATATCTATTTTGTTGTTTATATTTCCATGTTACATAATAAGCTAAGAGGTTTTTTATGAGATTATACACTTTTATTATTATTGTTAAAATGAGGTTAGAAGTACCTATTTTTTATAATATTGTTAAAAATTTTCGTTATTTGGTTTGGTGTTAATTTTGGTGACAACATATTTTTACAGTTAGTGCTTTATAAATTATTGAATAAGTAATTGTATTATTTTAATTATTTCTCAGAATCTTTCCGTCTGTTTATTAAAAACATTTCTAGATTTAATTTTATCTAGTAGTGCCTGCCCAGTGTTTATATAATAAATGGCCGCAGTATATTGACTGTGCGAAGGTAGCATAATTAATTGCCTTTTAATTGGGGGCTTGTTTGAATGGTTTGACGAGATAGGGATGAATATTTAATATTTACTTGAATTTAATTTTGAGGGCACAGATTCCTCATTTATTAATTAGACGGAAAGACCCTGGGATCTTGTGATTTTGCTTGGGGCAAGTTTGGTTGTTGTAATTAAATTTTGACCCTATTATGGTTTATTGGATTAAGTTACCCCAGGGATAACAGTGTAATGATTAATAAGAGATCATATCTAGTTAATTGTTTGCCACCTCGATGTTGACTTAGGTTGTAGCCCAGGTGTAGGAGTTTGGGTTTATGGGTCTGTTCGACCTTTTGACCTCCATGAGTTGAGTTAAGACCGGTGTGAGCCAGGTCGGTTCTTATCTATTGTAGAAGTTTATCAGTACGAAAGGACAGTAAGCTTTTTTATTGAGTATGATATTAATAGCTTTGCAAAAGCTAGGTAGGATTTTGTTTTTTCCCGTACTTTATTTGTTTAACTATGGCAAGAAGAAGTTTGTGTGATATTAGTTGCATGAAATATTTTTATTTTATTGGTGATTTATTTTTGACTTTATTGTTCAGCAACTAGTTTTTTGTTAGAATTAACGTTTTATAAGAGTGTCACATAGAAAGGGGATAGGACACAGTGCCAGCATCTGCGGTTAATCTGTTTTCTTTGCTTTTTTATAGATTGTGGTTAATTATTTATAAGTGAAATTAGGTTAAATTTTTTCATTTTAATTTTTAATAATTAATTGTAGATTAAATTCGTTTTGTGACAGGGATTAGATACCCCATTAACAGAGTTGTTATATTTATCTTAGTTTTATAACTAAAATAGTTTGGCAGTGAGTGATTCTTATTAGGGGAAGGTGTGTTGTGATGGATGTTCCGCCCAATAATTTACTTTTATTATGTTGGTGTATATCTGGTTTAATATTATTGTTTAGTGATGTAGTTTGTGTAGAGTTAGTTAAGCCAAGTCAATGTGCTGCTTATAAAAGTTTTCATGCGTTACATTTATAATATATTCATTGTAATTGTGAATAAATTTAGGACTTAATAGTAATATTTAATTAGTTTGTTGATGTGAAATAAGTATAACTCAGGTACACACCGCCCGTCACCCTCGATATTTTATTGAGGTAAGTCGTAACAAGGTAACTTTAAATGAATTTGAAGTTAATTACTATAATGAGTAGTATATAGTTTTAATGAAATTATCATTGTTGTATTATGATATAGTTTGTTATATAATTGCAGTGTGTGTGTTTATAGTATTTTTTGTTTATATATTATTATGTTGGAATATTTTTTTGGGGGGTGGTAGTGTTAAATTTGGTGGGGAGAATCAGTTTATTGAATTGTTGTGGACTATTGTTCCTACTATGATAGTGTTGGTTTTGTGCGCTTTAAATGTAAATTTTATCACTAGGGATCTTGATTGTTTTTCCAGAGAGACTATAAAGGTAGTTGGTCATCAATGGTATTGAAGTTATGAATATTCTGATGGTTCTTATGATTCATATATTACTAAGGATTGTTTTGTGGTTGATAAGCCTATGCGGATGGTGTATGGTACTCCTTATCATTTGGTGGTAACGTCGGCAGATGTAATTCATTCTTTTTCTGTTCCATCCTTGAATTTGAAGATGGATGCTATTCCTGGTCGGTTAAATCATTTGTTTTTCACCCCTTCTCAGCATGGTTCTTTTATAGGATATTGTGCTGAATTGTGTGGTGTTAATCATGGTATTATGCCTATTGTTATTGAAGTTGTTGATGTTTGTTAGTTTATTTGCTTTAGTATAGGTTTAGTATATCAATTTTTCGTATTGGGGGTAGTTATTGACTAAGCAAATTGTTATGTCATTTTTTTTTTGGTTATGTATAAGTTTATATTTTTTTGTTTTATTATTATTTTCTATAACTAGTCATTGTGTTTACTATTGTGTGTTTTTAGTGGGTAAAGCTTTGTTGTCTAGTATGATTTGTTATATGTTATATGGATTCAGTTGATACTCTTTATTGTTTTGTTTGGTGTATATAGGAGGTGTATATATATTGTTTATTTTTGTGTCTATATTTAAACCTAAAAATAGATTTGTTCTATATAGTGGGTTAAATGTGTTTGGGGTTTTATTTTGTTTCGTTGTGAGTGTGGGGTTTTGTTTATTTTTTTCTAGGTATGTGGAGTTGGAATTTAGTAATTTTTTATGTAGTTGTAGTGAAGGTAGTTTATATGTTTGTTTATGTTTAACTTTAATATTTGGTTTTATAATTTTGAGCTTGGTTGGTAGTGTTAAGATTATGTATTATCGTTAATTGATT